AGAAATGTGTTCGCTCAAGAAAGACTCCAGAAGATATTGATCGTAAATAAGAAGACTTTTTACGAAGAAACAGGAATAGATATTCGCATTCATATACATAAGAATTATGTAGGAACCAAAAGAATCTTTTCTTTCTTTTTGAAAATATGTAAATGGATTTCTTTGAAGTAAAGAGACTATTCAAATTATGATATTCGTGGAAAAACAATCGCAATAAATGCAAAGAAGGAACATCTTTGATCCAACATTGAAGGATTTGAACCAAGATCTCCAGATGGATGGGATGGGGTATTAGTAGATCTGACACATAATTTAAATGCGATAATTTATCCTCTAAGAAGGGAAATATTGAATGAATAGATCGTAAATTCTGATATTTTGGTATTCTTTTTTCTTCAAGGGAAGATACTAATTGCGACGAGAATGGAATTTCCAGAATGACTCCAAAACCTTCCGATACCATTTGAGAAGAAAAATGAGAAGAAAAAGAATTCTTGTGCCCCCAAAATCCATTTTGGTTAGAATAATTCACCGAAGAAATCAAAGATTTCTGTTGATACATTCGAATAATTAAACGTTTCACAAGTACTAAACTAGATTTATTGTCATAACCTAGAAATTCCACAGGTTCGTAAAAAATCAAACTATTTAAGCTATGATAATGAGCAAGTGAGTAAATATACTCCTGAAGGAGTAGCGGATATAGGAAGTTTTGTTGTCGAAATCTATCTTTTTTCAATCTAAATATCCTTGTAATTTGTAATTCTGCTATTGAATTACATTTCTAATGTAACCAAAAAAGAGAGGCACTTCTTGTGTTATGAAATGATACATAGTGCAATATGGTCAGAACGGCGTATGCGATACTAAGAAAGAATTCTAATAATATATTCTAAATTCTAATTATATAGTCTATTATTAATATATATAGACTATGCACTGTCTATACTTATATATATACTTTTATACTGTACTTTGATGTAAAAAACATAATGAGAATTTAAGAAGTAAAAGATTATATAAAAGTCAGAACAAATAAAGAATATATACCCCGGAGACAGAGAGCCCAATCTACAGATCTTTTTCCTTTCTATCTAATTTGGTTTTCTTTTCCTTGTTAATATAACTAGAATAACAATAATAAAAAGGGGTAAAAATCTTTTATTTTCGCAACCCAATCACTCTTTTGACTTTGGAAAAGATTCTTTTTTTATCACTATACTATTTCTTCTACACATCCGTCTCCAATCCACAATAAAGAATAATTAGGATTCATAAAAAAAAGAATCAATGGTCCACTCACAATTGAAAAGAGAACCTTTTCCCACATCAGGCACTAATCTATTTTTAACGTATAATTAGTAATTCGATCGGGTAATCATTCAAATTAAGAAAGGAAGCTCGTTTCTTTTTTGTCTTACTCGAATTGGAGCCATAAGGCTCTATCCATTTATTCACTAGACCCGAAATACTTTACTGAACTTAAAAATTGTTATAAAAAGAAAAATTCTCGTTCTATTTCTATTATGAGTACTAGAAATCTTATTTTTCTATGATTTTCTTATTCTTTTTCTATATCTGTTTACGACATGCTTTTTTTTCCATTCATTACCTTTCAGGATCAGTCGCGGTCTTATAAACTTTACCAATAGTCTAGACGAATTCCTTCATCCAAATGTGTAAAAGATCATAGTCGCAATTAAAAGCCGAGTACTCTACCGTTGAGTTAGCAACCCGGATCAATATGAGGTGTAGATATGATCGAAATAAAAAAAAAATCCAGCAAACTCATCCATTTTACTAATTTTACTAAAGTGAAGGAAAGATCCAATAGGGGAATGGGGATAAAAAGATCTATTTATATACGATCAAATTATATTTGTTTGAGATGCCATTGTCAATATGAATGGACTCTTTAGAAAACAAATTTCAAGAAATTATATAGAAATTTGTGTTGGATTAGCACAACATAAAGAATAAATAATAACTTTGAGCGGAAAAAAATAAGGAATTAAGGAAAAGGTAAAGATAGAAAAAATAGCGGCTTTCTTTAATCAAAAAAAGAAAGGTACAATACAAATACAAGAAGAACCCCCCCTTGTTGGGGGGTTCGACAAAAAGAAGCAAGAAAAAAATACGAATAAGAAAAAGAAGAATAAAATAAGTATGAATAGAACAAAAAAAGAAGAAACTTTGAATCTTGAATAAAGAATTACACAAAGTTAGTTACCCTATCCTTTTTTTATTCACGATTCTTGTTTTTACTTTCTTTTTTATCAAAAGAAACTCGAAATTCTTTAAAGAATTCTGCCTTCCTTAAAATATCATAAACAGTTCCTGTGGGTTGAGCACCTTTTTCAAGGAAATCTAAAATAGCAGGAACATTTGAATAAGTTTGATTCTTTATCGGATCATAAAAACCCACTTTTCGAAGATCTCTTCCTTCTCTTCGGGATCGAACATCAATTGCAACGATTCGATAGATGGCTCATTGGGATAGATGTAAATAAAAAATGCCCCCCCTAGAAACGTATAGGAGGTTTTCTCCTCATACGGCTCAAGAAAAAATGATTCTAATTTCTAGAATCTCTATTTCTATCTATATAGATAGATAGGAATAAAAATGGGTCCATAAAGAATTAGACTGTAAATTGAGCCTTTTTTCCTTCTTTACAGAAAAAGAAAAGAAAATTCATTCGTACTCCTAACTCAAGTTGGGTAGTTTTGAAAGAGTTTGAAAGGAAATCCTTAGAATTTCTTGAGCTGTCTCTAACCTCTTTTTTTGTCTCCTTTCGGATCTATTTTTTTATTAATCATTCTGATCCAATTGTTGAGACTAGTGAAAATAGTGTTTCCTTGTTCCGGAATTTGTTGTCTTTTCTTTGCGCTTTGTGAAATCATTAGGTTTAGACATTACTTCGGTGATCCTTACTCCTTTTTAAAAAGGCAGCAACATACCTTTTGTTTTTTCTATGGAAAAGGGAAAAAGAATACGAACGATTTATTCCTTTGTGATACACTCTTGATCGAAACAGTTTGAAAATTTCAACAAATTTTATTTCTTTTTTTCATTTCAAAAACTTGTTCAAATTTGAACCTCTCCGTTTATCTATATTTCTATATTGATGATCTATTTACAAAGTTGGTCTAACTTATTGATTGTCACTAACCCTAGATTATTCCCCCGATAAATGAATCAATCATTTTTGCTCGAGCTCCATCATATGCTATACCTTTCTATACCATTAGTATCTTTCTTTAGCAACCCAAGACAAATTCAATTAGGTTCCTAGCAGAACAAACTATGTCGAGACAAGAGCATCTTCATTCGTATAGAAAATGGTGGATGTCAGAATCCACATCCAATCATGTCCTTCAAGTCGCACGTTGCTTTCTACCACATCGTTTCAAACGAAGTTTTACCATAACATCCCTATAATCTTGATTATATTTAAAATTGGAACCGTATGCAATTGATTCAATATGGAATAATGAATAGTCATTGGTTGAACCGATACATAAGAATCTACACTTAAAGATAAGTGTTTATCCGGAGATTTAACTTCAAATTACCCCATATTTTCTCATATGAATAATATCACATGAAAAAAACAAATAAGTTTTAAACAAACTTATTTACATCTTCAACAGATCTTTCGAGATTGTCCATCATAAAAGATCCTTCTTTTTCTTTTCAAAAAAGAAAAGAAATTAGAAACCTCAAAAAAAGCCTTTGACTTTCATTTCATTCAAATGAAAAAGAAATCCCCCCATGAATGGATAAAAGTTTTTAGCCACTTTAACTAAATACTAAATACTATAATAACTATACTAAACTAAAGATTTCATTTCAATATTCATAAATATTCAATTATAGAATAATAAGAGAATCTTATTAAGAAAAATATACAATATATATTCTTATGTAAGAATTATGTATTTATGTATGAAATTGATGTATTAATATATTCTAATATGAATATTAATTATGAAGTATGAATATTTTCTCATTTTTTATTTATGAAATATAATTTCATGATTATAAAATTATTATTTACTTATTATTTACCATCTCCAATTGAATCTTATTTTCATTTCATTTAAATCAGAGAGATAGTTTGAGAATAAAGTTTCTTTGTTTTCATTATTATGGAGTAGAAAGAGTCTCGTGTAAGGTAAGATCAAAGAGAAGATCAGAATCCGAGGATTCTGATCTTTTGGCATCCATCTCCATCCTCCATCTCCATCATAGAAAACAAAGAATCGTTAACGAAAATAATCACGAATATTAATATTTAAGAATAAAATACTTTAGTAAAAAAGTAAAAAAAAAAAAGATATGATTCTAAGAATAAATCTTAGAATTCAGTGTATCCAACATGAAACATGAAATTGAAAATTGAATTCAATTTTCAATTTCAATTAGAGAAGAATCCTTCGTTTCTGATGCAAACGATCTGGGACGAAAGGATTCGAACCTCCGAGTAACGGGACCAAAACCCGTTGCCTTACCGCTTGGCCACGCCCCATTTTGATTTGGTCTAAGAAAAACTAAGCTAAATATTGGTTATTCGTCAATAACCAACCAAAAGAAATATAGGACATGTTGTCGCTGGGATTCAACACAATAGATATAGAATCAAAAAGATTAATTGATCATTACTTAGAATTCAATTAAGATATTGTATGAAAATAGAATTACTTGTATTCTTATTTGATTTGATAATGTAAGGAAGGATTCTTGATTGGGGAGAAGTCAAAGAAAAATCAGAATTTCCTTCTTTTATCTGCTTTTTTATTTTCAAAAATCCCTCAGAAAAACAACTCAATCCAATCTGAGAATTTCTTATCATTTCAATTTCATTTTAATCTTTAAGAACAAGAAAATAATATTTGTTATGTTTAATATCTTTAGTTTAATCTGTATCTGTCTTAATTCTACCCTTTATTCGAGTAGTTTTTTATTCGCCAAATTGCCCGAGGCTTATGCCTTTTTCAATCCAATCGTAGACGTTATGCCGATTATCCCTTTACTCTTTTTTCTCTTAGCCTTTGTTTGGCAAGCTGCTGTAAGTTTTCGATAAAAATGAAATCTCGATTCAATTCAGAATTTCTTCGATAAAAAAAAGATGAGATTTTGATTCTTAAAATCAATAAGATCAGAAATAAGATTCAGATAAGTCTGGAAATTAGGAACCCTCGATTCAAAAAGCGAGATTCTGATATTTTCGATTGTATATTATATTGAAATTGAAATTGAATTAAGGGAAGGGGAAGGGGGCGATGATCTTTAATCAGCTAATCAACTTATTTCTTCTTTTGTTCTGACCTTTCCTTTATAAGATTCCATACAATATCTAATTATAGATATGGATATGGCAAGAAATCTTTGGTAATGAAAAAATACGAATCTTATTACATTAGAATATTACATTAGAAAGAAATTGAAAAAAAAAAAAAAAAAAACTTCCTTCTTTTTTCATCTTTAGAGCGTCATATCAAAATAGTGTATAATGTGTGTCGTAAAATAGGTGATCTATTTCCTTAAAAAAAAAAGATCTTATCTTGGAGATTTGTAATGCTTACTCTTAAACTATTCGTTTACACAGTAGTAATATTCTTTGTTTCTCTCTTCATCTTCGGATTCTTATCTAATGATCCGGGGCGTAATCCTGGGCGTGAAGAATAAAAAAAGAGATGAGATTCGTTTTTACTTTTTTTTTCATAGGTATTTCATAGGTAAATGTAGAAATGAATGGAATAGATGCTAGATAAAGATAAAAGATTCATAAAAGAAAATAATCGAAATTTCTTCTGATTCTAAAATCTCAAGTTATCAGGGGGGTCGGAGAGAGAGGGATTCGAACCCTCGGTACGAATAATTCGTACAACGGATTAGCAATCCGACGCTTTAGTCCACTCAGCCATCTCTCCCCATTCCAAATTGGAAATTTATCATGTGATTTCACACGTGAAGTGAAGATGGAGAACAATTCTTATTTTCTTCGAAACAGATTTCTCCAATAGAAAGAATACCTTACTTCTTTTATTTTGTACAAAAGGTTCATTTCCCCGGCCTGGTTAAGTATAAGTACTGGCCGGGCCAGTACTTCTTTATTCTTAGAAATTAGATAAGATTCTAATAGATAGATTATCTTAGAAATTCTTTAAGAAATTCTCTATATCTAGATTAATCTATATATTCTATAATTCTATCTTAATATCTTAATATGAATATGATATATTCTATATTGAAATAGAAATTGAAATAGAAAATGTTAGAGATTCTATATCTATTCTTAGTATCTTCTAAGTAATTCTAGTGTAAATTAGAGTATAATTTTAGAATATTTAGTCTTTATAGTAAAAGTGTTCTGTTCTAGTAATATCTAGTAATAGTATTAGAGTCTAATAGTAATGTAATATAGTACTAATACTTTTCGTCTTTATTTTATTATTCTTAAGTATAAGATTCAGAAATTCATTAATGAAAAACGAATTTCATTATAAATGAAAGTTGAAGTTCAGTATTATATTCATCTTAATAATTCTAATTCACTTAAGAAATATTAATAAGAAGGAAGTATTAAGAAAGAAAAGAAATAGATCTTAGAAATATTATAAGAAAAAGAATCTCAAATAGAAAACACATATTTCTAAGATTTTAAACCTTTTACTTGTTCAAAGCAAGGGACAAGCATGAAAGTTTGAGGCCCAATTTACCCGAATTCAGAAAATCTGGCGGTTCAAGTGAAGGGAGGTTTCAAAAAAAGAATACTTAAAACTTTAGTACACTATTTAAATTTGACTAAACTTTTTGCTATTCACCTATTCTTTTTTTCAATCCCGCGCCGCAGCAGAACAAAATACGTGTTAATGCTGGAATTTTCATGATTCTGATGCTATCTTGACTACGTCTGATTACTTTGTTGGACAAATAGTCCATTCATATCCAATAATGAATATGTAGCGGGTATAGTTTAGTGGTAAAAGTGTGATTCGTTCTATTAACAACTTAAATAGTTAAGGGGTCTTTCCGTTTTTTTCATATTCCGATCAAAAACTTTATTTCTTAAAAAGATTTAACCCTTTCCCCCTCAATAGGACATTTGAGGAAAGAATATACATTCTCACGATTTCTATCCAAAAGACAATCAGAATCTTAATAAAAAATTTGGATTATGGAGTCGAGAAGCATAATTTTTTTGATTGGTTCAATTTTTCCAATTTCATGAGTATGAATAAAGGATCTATGGATGATAGTACAAAACTTTCAATCGTAACTAAATCTTCAATTTTTGCGCTGAAAAAGGGGGATATTGAAGCCAAATAGCTAGAAAATGATGGTTTTGGTTTACTAGAACCCTCGGATTCTTTTTTCAGCTCGGTAGAAACAAAATTATTTTCCTTAGGATCCCACGAGTAGAAAAGAAATAGGGAACGAAGTAACTAGACTAGAGACTAGAAAGATTTGATAGAATCCCCCTCTTCTAGAGGGAT